ACAAGCCTTTGCTGCAACAGGTCGTGTGAACCAAAATCCTATTAATAGATACGAACACATTCCAACTAATTCCCAAAAAATGTAAATTTGTATCAAATTTGAACTAGTAACTAATCCCAACATAGAAGTACTGAAAAAACTCATATAAGCAAAAAATCTCAAATACCCGTGATCATGAGACATATAATTATCACTATAAATAAGAACCAAAATTCCAACAGTAGTGATTAGTATTGACATAATAGAAGTAAGTGGATCGATCAAGTATCCGAATTCTAACGAAAAATCATTATTAATAATCCAAGACCATACATATTGATAGACAGAACTACTATTTATTTGCTGAATAGAAAGATTAATGGAAAAAATCATGACTATACTTAATAATAAAACGCTCTGAAAAGCCCACATACGGCGAAGACTTTTTGTTGCCGTCGGAAAAAGAAGAAGTCCCAACCCTATTAACATAGGAACTGGAAGTGGAAGAAAAGGTATTATCCACGCATATTGATATGTCTGTTCCATAAAAAAAAATTATTCTTAATTAATTGTTTCCGATTCACCGGATCTTACCTTTCGAAAAAGTCAATAAAAAATCAAGATATGCACTAACTGATTTAAGAAGTTTATATTAGTATTTATTAATATTAATTATTCTGAGTCTTTTCAAAACCGTTCAAATATTCAAAACAAGAAGTTACAATTGGTCAAATGATATGACCAAGTGACATATAAAAATAAAAACGAATACTTATAATAGGAAAATAAAAATATAATAATTTCTCGTAATCGTAATAAAAATTTATATTCATAGAGCAAGGATAAAAATTTAGCCTAAAAAGAGTACTTGATGCTGATATGAATTATAAGATTAACTAAGGTCATCGGTCTAATGAAAAAAAACTCTTCATTTTAGTTAGTTTATTTCAATTCAGTAACTAATTTTCAATTAATTAACTAATTCATTATGGGATTGATTGTTTTCCATTTCAATCAAAACAATTTATTAGTAAAGTTTAGAAAATTATAGATCTAAAATGAACTTTTTAGCGAGAAAGGATAAAAAATGACTGAGATCCTTTTTTATCAAACCACGTATCTTTTAACAGATTTATTACTAGTCTCATTCGAATTTTAAAATTGAATTTAGTTGTATTTTTTTCTAGTTTGACTAAAAACAGACTCTATTTATTAGTCAAAAGTACAATCCTGGTATTTTATTGCATGTAAATCAAGTATAGAATGACGAAAATAAAGGTCTTTTATATTCTTTTTTTATTTTATTAAGTTTGATTTGATTTCTATGACATGCAGATTCTAAAGATATAACTTTGAGAGATAAACAACGAGAACTAAGAGTTCCAAACAAAAAATTTTTGGTTTTACGGAATTACCATTTTGTTATTTCGAGTCATTTTTGATCCAATTTTCATGGATCTTTGACATATCTATATTTCTTTTTTATGAAGAGAATATTATATTATTTTTATGAAGAGAATATTTTATTATTTAGAGAAAAAATAGATATAGATATAGATAATGAATAAGAATAATAATTGAACAATAGATGTCTTTCACATCCAACTATAACAATGAGTAATTTTAAATGGCAGTTCCAAAAAAACGTACTTCGATATCAAAAAAGCGTATTCGTAAAAATATTTGGAAAAGGAAAGGATATTGGGCGTCGTTAAAAGCTTTGTCATTAGGGAAATCTCTTTCTAGCGGGAATTCTAAAAGTTTTTTTGTACGACAAACAAATAAGTCCTAAAATATTGGAATAATCAAAATGCATTTGATTCAAAAAATTGGATCAGTAATTTGTTAATATCAAATCAAAGTTAATATAAAATTAACAATAGACAGTCCCTATATCAATCAAATCAAAGTTCATATTAATATGAAATAGAATCTTAATGTTATGTCTAAAAGAAGAATTCTTCTATTTTCTGAATTCTAAAAAAAAAAAAGAATAAATAAAAAAATACAATATTTTTATTTATTTTTAGTATGTTTTCACTCATATTTTGGTGGTGGGGAGTCTTTTTTTCCCCATCGACCTTTACAATAATGAAAAATTTTTATCTTTTTCGGGAAGGGCAGATTGTTGAAACTAATGGATTCCATGTTAAAAACTAACTTCTTAATTTATTGCATTTACCATATGTAATGGATTTACCATATATCTCCAATTTTCAGCCATCAATAAAAGAATCAATAAAAGAACTTGATTGTTGAGATATTATTATATTATGTACAAGTGTCAATTTACAGTAATCCAAATACAAAATAGTTTTAGATTCATTGAGAAAATTTCTTTTTTGTTTCAAATTTATGATTATGAAATCAGATAAACCAGAAATAATGACATGACAATACGCGTAAAAAATGAAAAAAGTTTTTTTATTCTAGCGAGAGATTTCTATAGCTGCAAGAGTTCGAGTTTAGAATCGCATAAACTACGTAAAAGCCCTAAGATAAATGGACACTTAAAGGAAAA